TATTACCCTCATTGATAATAGCTAAAAATGTTGGCCGTATGCTATTATTCCAATTCCCCGAATGGTATGAAGATTTGAAGGAATGGGATAGAGAAGCACATATTTTTTGCACCTATAATGGTGTTCAATTATCAGAAACGGAATTTCCTCAAGATTGGTTAACAGACGGTATTCAGATAAAGATTCTATTTCCCTTCTGTCTGAAACCTTGGCAAGGAGCTAAGGTACGCTCTCATCATAGAGATAAAATGCGGAAAAAAACACAAAAGGACAATTTTTGTTTTTTAACAGTTTGGGGAAAGGAGGCAGACCTGCCCTTTGGTTCTGCCCGAAAGCGGCCTTCTTTTTTTGAACCTATTTCTAAAGAAATTGAAAAAAAAAAAAAAGAAGTAAAAATGCAATTGTTTGGAGTTCTAAGAGTTTGCAAAGAAATAATAAAACGGTTTCTAAAAGTTTCAAAAGAAAAAACAATATGGGTCATGAAACTAGTTATAAACCTAATAACGAAGGAATTTAAAAATGTAATAAACTCCATTTTTTTATTTAAACGGGGGGGGTATGAATTAAATGAAAATATAAAAGATTCAAAAATGAATGATAAGATCATCCGTGGGTCAACCATTCAAATTCGATTTACGAATTTAGAAAATGATTCATTCATAGAAACAAAAATGATGGATCTTGCTAATAAGACAATCACAATTAGGACTCAAATTGAAGGAATCACAAAAGAAAAAAAAAAAATTCTAACTTGTGATAATAGATCGGAATTGCAGAAGGATGTTTGGCAAATATTTAAAAGACAAAATATACGATTAATACGTAAATCACATTATTTTATAAAATCCCTCATTGAAAAAGTATACATAGATATCTTACTATATACTAATACTATTAAGATTCCCAAGATTCATGCCCAAGTTTTATTTGAATCAACAAAAACGGTCAATCAATCTATTTCTAATGATGAAACAAATCAGGAAAGAGTTGAGAAAAAAAATCAAAATACAATCAACTTTATTTCTACTATCAAAAAGTTTTTTTATAATAAAAATATTAGTCATAATGATAAAAGTATTTATTGTGACTTATCCTCGTTGTCTCAAGCATATGTATTTTACAAGTTATCACAAACAAAATTACTTAACAAGTATCACTTAAAATCTGTGTTTCAATATCACGACACCTATCCTTTTCTTAGGGATAGAATCAAAGATTATTGTATGATCCAGGGGATATTGGATTCCAAACTAAGGCATAAGAAAATTAAGACTAAGAAGAATAAATGGAAAAATTGGTTAGAGGCTAATTTTCAATACGATTTCTCTCATACCAAGTGGACTCCACTAGTCCCGGAAAAATGGCGAAATAGGATCAACCAACGCCGTACGCTTCAAAAAAAATACTCAATGAAATTGGATTTATATAAAAAAGAAAAAACCCAATTAAATTCTTATGTAAAAAAAAATTCCTATACAGTAAATTCATTGGTGAGTCAAAAAGAAAAATGGAAAAAACACTACGGATATGATCTTTTATCATATGATTATATAAATAATAGGGATAGTAGGGACTCAGATATTTCTGGATCAACATTACAAATAAATGAGGACCACAAAATTCCATATAATTTAAATATGCTTAAACCCGAATCATTTTATGGATTAATAAGTCTAGCCATTGATGGTTATATAGAAAAAAGATATATTATCGGTACGCATAAAAATACGGATAGAAAATATTTGGATTGTGGAAGTTGTCTTAGAAATAATATCGACATTAAGGCCTGGGCCAATACACATATTGATACCAAGAGTAAAAAAAATGTGACAACCAAAACGAATAATTATAACATATTTGAAAAAAAAGAAACCCTGTCTTTTACAATTCATCACGAAGTTGATTCATCCAATCAAAAAAAGCACATTTTTGATTGGATGGGTATGAATCAAAAAGGGTTATATCGTACAATATCAAAATCAAAGCTAAACCCTTCGTTTTTCCCAGAATTGGTGCTACTTTTTGATGTCTATAAGATGAAACCGTGGATCATACCAATCAAATTACTTATTTTTCATTTTTATGGAAATGAAAATATTAGTAAAAATGACAAGATCAGCGTAAATCAAAAAAATCTTCCCATACTATCTGATAAAAATCAAAAAGAATATATTGAATTAGAAAATTCTAAAAAAAAAAATGAAAAACAGGACCGAGGAGATCTTGTATCAGATTTAAGAAAACAAAACAAAAAGAAAAATATGGAAGAAGATTACCCGACATCAGACATTAAAAAGGGTAAAAAGAAAAAACAATTCAAGAACAAGAAAAAGGTAGAAGAGGAGCTGGGTTTCTTCCTGAAAAATAATTTCATTTTTCAATTAAGATGGGTTGACCCCTTGAATCAAAGAATAATGAATAATATCAAGGTATATTGTTTCCTACTTAGACTGATGGATCCAAAAGAAATTGCTATATACTCAATTGAAAGAGGGGAGATGCATCTGGATCTAATGTTGATTCCACAAAGGCTCACTTTGCAAGAATTAATAAACAAAGGAATTTTTATTATTGAACCAATTCGTCTATCAAAGAAAGTAAAATTTATGAGAAAATTTATTACATATCAAACTATAGGTATTTCATTGGTTGATAAGAGTAAGCACCAAACTAATGAAAAATTCATAAAAGGGGGATATGTTGATAAAAATAATTTTGATGGAACCGGTAGACGGCACAACGATATACTTGTGAATGGAAAAAAAAATCATTACGATTTCCTTGTTCCTGAAAATATTCTATCTCCCGGACGTCGTAGAGAGTGGAGAATTCTAATTTGTTTCAATTCTCGGAGTCGGGATGTTGTGGGTATAAATAAAAAATTTTGCAATCAAAACAACATAAGAAACTGTGAACAATTTTTGAATGAGGACGAGCATTTTAATATGGATGCAAATAAATTAATCAAATTAAAATTGTTCCTTTGGCCCAATTATCGATTAGAAGATTTAGCTTGCATGAATCGGTATTGGTTTGATACCGATAACGGCAGTCGTTTCAGTATGTCAAGGATACATATGTATCCACGATTCTGAATCAGTTAATTCAGAGCAGAATAAGTTAATAGTAAGTACATTTTCTATGTATCACATGGCATAGAAAATAAAAAGAAAAATATATGCATATTATACATATCATGACACTGATTTGATTAAATATCAATGGATTTCGGAAGAAATCGGCAGAATCCTTTCCCCCGAAAAAAAGAATTTTCTTTTGTGAATGTATAAATGTATTATCTCTTTCTATCCAAATCAAATTTTTCATTTGATTTTGATAACATAAAAAAAGGAAATTATATTTTATAAATATATTATATAATATAAAATATATAAATTAAATTAAAGTAAAGTAGCGTATATGAATAAATACAAGTTTTTGCGTGTACTAGATTAAAATGACTAGTATAATTATTATTATTTTTCCTGATCGAGAAAATATATGGAAAATAAAAAAATAGAAAAATTGGTTTTTTATGATCAAAAATTCATTCATATCGGTTATTCCACAAGAAGAAAAAGAAGAAAACTGTGGGTCTGTTGAATTTCAAGTTTTAGGGTTTAGCAATAAGATACAGAGACTCACTTTACATTTGAAATTACATAAAAAAGATTTTTTATCGCAAAGAGGTCTACGAATAATTCTGGGAAAACGTCAACGGCTGCTGAATTATTTGTCAAAGAAAAATAGAGTACGCTATAAGAAATTAATCGATCAGTTAAATATCCGGGAGTCAAAAACTCGTTAATTAAAATTTTAAGATTGGTTTGAATTTTTTTTTTTTATTAGTGATTAGATTTTTCATTTTGATGAACCTCATTTTGAGAAATTCATGGAATGGAATAACAAATTAAGGAAGAAAAGATATGACTGTACCGGCTACAAGAAAAGATTTCATGATAGTTAATATGGGTCCTCACCACCCATCCATGCACGGAGTTCTTCGACTAATTGTTACTCTCGATGGTGAAGATGTTATTGACTGTGAACCCATATTAGGCTATTTACACAGAGGAATGGAAAAAATAGCGGAAAATCGAACAATTATACAATATTTGCCTTATGTAACACGGTGGGATTATTTAGCCACTATGTTCACAGAAGCAATAACGGTAAATGCACCAGAACGATTGGAAAGTGTTCAAGTACCTAAAAGAGCTAGTTATATTAGAGTAATTATGCTGGAACTTAGTCGTATAGCTTCTCATTTATTATGGCTAGGGCCTTTTATGGCGGATATCGGTGCGCAAACCCCCTTTTTCTATATTTTCAGGGAGAGGGAATTGCTATATGATCTATTCGAAGCCGCCACAGGTATGCGAATGATGCATAATTATTTCCGTATCGGGGGGGTAGCTGCTGATCTACCATATGGATGGATAGATAAATGTTTGGATTTCTGCGATTATTCTTTAACAGGAATTGTTGAATATCAAAAACTTATTACACGGAATCCCGTTTTTTTGGAACGAGTGGAAGGAGTAGGCATTATTGATGGAGAGGAAGCAATAAATTGGGGTTTATCAGGACCGATGTTACGAGCTTCTGGAATCCAATGGGATCTTCGTAAAGTTGATCCTTATGAGTGTTACAATAAGTTCGATTGGAAGGTTCAATGGCAAAAAGAAGGAGATTCGCTAGCTCGTTATTTAGTACGAATCAGCGAAATGAGGGAATCTGTAAAAATTATTCAACAGGCTCTAGAAGGAATTCCTGGGGGACCCTATGAAAATTTAGAAGTCAGACGCTTTAATAGAGAAAAAAATTCCCAATGGAATAATTTTGAATATAGATTTCTTACCAAAAAACTTTCTCCCAATTTTGAATTGTCAAAACAAGAACTTTATGTGAGAGTAGAAGCACCAAAAGGAGAATTGGGAATTTATTTGATAGGAGATGGTAGTGTGTTTCCCTGGAGATGGAAAATTCGTCCACCAGGTTTCGTCAATTTGCAAATTCTTCCTCAACTAGTTAAAAGAATGAAATTGGCGGATATCATGACGATACTAGGTAGTATAGATATTATTATGGGAGAAGTTGATCGTTGAAATGATAATTGATACGATAGAAGTACAAGCTATCAATTCTTTTTCTAGATCGGAATCTTTAAACGAAGTCTATGGACTAATATGGATCCTTGTTCCCATTTTAACCCTTGTATTGGGAGTCACAATGGGGGTACTAGTAATTGTTTGGTTAGAAAGAGAAATATCAGCAGCAATACAACAACGTATCGGTCCGGAATATGCCGGACCATTGGGAATTCTTCAAGCTCTAGCAGATGGGACCAAACTACTTTTTAAGGAGGACCTTCTCCCGTCTAGAGGGGATATTCGTTTGTTTAGTGTCGGACCATCTATAGCGGTCATATCAATTTTACTAAGTTATTTAGTAATTCCTTTTGGATATCGACTTGTTTTAGCCGATCTCAGTATAGGTGTTTCTTTATGGATCGCCATTTCAAGTATTGCTCCTATTGGACTTCTTATGTCAGGATATGGATCGAATAATAAATATTCCTTTTCAGGTGGTCTGCGAGCTGCTGCTCAATCTATTAGTTATGAAATACCATTAACTCTATGTGTGTTATCAATATCTCTACGTGTGATTCGTTGGAACATGAACCTTTCCCTCTTTCTTCTATAAATAAAATAAGGGAGTTGAATATATTGAATGAATATTTGCATTTTTTTATTCATTATTAGGTTCGATAAATTAAACCAGATAGTCATCTGAGTAAAATAAAACTGCTTCCAAATTTGCAGTAAGAAGAGAAAATCTCATTCCCTATGTACAAGAATAAAGTTGAAGTAAACATAAATAGTATAAACTATTTACCCCAAGATTGATATTCTTTGATTAGTCATCATATCTTGAAGCGGGTACAAAAGATCAACTGTATGGGGTTTCTACTACTGGCTTGTATGCCTTACCATACTGGGGATCAATCAAAAATCAGTGAACGGTTAGAAACACCAAGGTACACAAAAGATTAGTAATGGAGATAATGTAAGGTATCAAAAAAGGTATTTTTGCATAAATTTTTTGATAAAACGAATCATAATGAGGGCTTTAAGTTAGTAGAAATGATGAAGCAGTACTTCCCCGCGATTCCGATCTAGAGTATGCTCCTATTCACTGATTAAAGAAATGACTATCAAAAACGAATTAATCTTTTATTTATTTTTTTTTTAGAGTACCTTCCTCTGAGAAAGAAGACCAGGAAAAAGGGAAATGGAATGATAAAAAATAGATGCAAATAAAAAAAGATTTTTATTTATTATTTTTTTTGCCATCCATATCTATACATACAGAATTCTTATCATGAATTTGGAACTAATGCCTAATTCATTCTTTATATTTATCGGTATAACGAGTATTTTATTAAAGGATTAAGTTATTATCAAACAAAGAGAAATTGAAATAATAATGGATGAGATAAATTCAGAAGCGCTTTTTTTTTACTCCAGCAGACGGAATTCCATTGGTCTAATTTGGGACTTTCTGATGTTTCTTTATTCCGTTTATCATCTAAAGATGGTGATAATACCGGACAAGTCCTTACTTGCATTTATTTGCGGCCATAGAGGAGCCGTATGAAGCTGAGGTCTCATGTACGGTTTTGAAATAGCGATTCCAGCAGTCATGTTATTATCGACTATGATTATCTAACAGTTCAAGTACAGTTGATATAGTTGAGGCACAGTCAAAATATGGTTTTTGGGGGTGGAATCTTTGGCGTCAGCCTATAGGATTTATAGTTTTTATTATTTCTTCTCTAGCAGAATGTGAAAGATTGCCCTTTGATTTACCAGAAGCGGAAGAGGAATTAGTAGCAGGTTATCAAACAGAATATTCGGGTATCAAATATGGTTTATTTTACCTTGCCTCTTACCTAAATTTATTAGTTTCTTCATTATTTACAACAGTGCTTTACTTGGGCGGGTGGAATTTATCTATTCCATATATATCCATTCCTGAACTTTTCGGAATAAATAAAATTGCTGGAATCTTTGGAATGACAATTGGTATCTTTATTACATTAGCTAAAGCTTTTTTTTTTCTCTTCATTTCTATCACAACAAGATGGACTTTACCTAGGATGAGAATGGATCAGCTATTAAATCTTGGATGGAAATTTCTTTTACCTATTTCATTAGGTAATCTATTATTGACAACTTCTTCTCAACTTGTTTCTCTCTAAATAACAGAATAAGATAACGATATTCTAGATTTATAACGACTATCTTAAACAAGAGAAAGAAACATCAATTTAGTCATGGATATCCACAATATGTTCCCTATGGTGACCGGTTTCATAAATTATGGTCAACAAACAATACGAGCCACAAGATACATTGGTCAAAGTTTCGTAATTACCTTATCTCATACAAATCGTTTACCTGTAACTATTCAATATCCTTATGAAAAATCGATCACATCAGAGCGTTTCCGCGGTCGAATCCATTTTGAATTTGATAAATGTATTGCTTGTGAAGTATGCGTTCGTGTATGTCCCATAGATCTGCCTGTTGTTGATTGGAGATTTGAAAGAGATATTAAAAAGAAACAATTGCTTAATTACAGTATTGATTTTGGGGTTTGTATATTTTGTGGTAACTGTGTCGAGTATTGTCCAACAAACTGTTTATCAATGACTGAAGAATATGAACTTTCCACTTATGATCGTCACGAATTGAATTATAATCAAATTGCTTTAGGTCGGTTACCGATGTCAGTAATTGGGGATTACTCAATTCAAACAGTTATGAATTCAACTCAAATCAAAATAGACAAAAGTAAACCCCTTGATTCAAGAACGATTACCAATTACTAAAATTTTCTTTGTATATAGAAGATCCCAGCTTCTTTTGGTTGGTCAGAAACTACATAACTATTGATTGTTTGTTGAGAATCATTCTTTAGATTTAAACTTCAGAATAGATTCTATTTTTCGTTATTTTTTCGAAATATAAAATTCTAACTAGTTTTATCTTTTTTCTTTCAGATAAAAAAAAAAGGCAAAGCCTTTTCTCTTTCCTGGATCATTTAGTAGGATCATGAAATATTTCGACTTATTTATCTCTTATTTTATACATAATGGATTTACCTGGACCAATACATGATATACTTGTAGTATTTCTGGGATCATTTCTTATATTAGGAGGTCTGGGGGTAGTATTACTTACCAATCCGATTTATTCTGCCTTTTCATTAGGATTGGTTCTTGTTTGTATATCCTTATTCTATATTCTATTGAACTCCTATTTTGTAGCTGCCGCGCAGCTCCTTATTTATGTGGGAGCCATAAATGTCTTAATTATATTTGCTGTTATGTTCATGAATGGTTCAGAATATTCCAATAATTCCTATCTTTGGACCGTTGGGGATGGGGTTACTTCACTGGTTTGTACAAGTATTTTTTTTTCACTAATTATTACTATCTCAGATACGTCCTGGTACGGAATTATTTGGACTACAAAATCAAACCAGATTGTCGAACAGGACCTTGTAAGTAACGTTCAACAAATTGGAATTCATTTATCAACAGATTTTTATCTTCCGTTTGAATTTATTTCTATAATTCTTTTAGTTTCTTTGATAGGTGCAATTACTATGGCCCGTCAATAATAAATACTTAGAATTCGGAATTCACAAAATTCCTAGAATTACATATTCTAAAATGAAAAAGGCTAAGGGTTTGATTTTAGTTAAATCTAATGCCAATACCCTCTTTTTTCTGTAATTGCTCTATTCTAGTCAATCAAATCGATTGGCTTGTTGTTCATGTTGAAATGAATCTAGATTGATGGGGAATTAGTCAATGATGTTCGAACATGTACTTTTTTTGAGTGTCTATTTATTCTCTATCGGTATCTATGGACTGATCACAAGTCGAAATATGGTTAGGGCGCTTATGTGTCTTGAGCTTATACTAAATTCGGTTAATATAAATCTCGTAACATTTTCTGATGTATTCGATAGTCGACAATTAAAAGGAGATATTTTTTCCATCTTTATTATAGCCATTGCGGCCGCTGAAGCAGCTATTGGGCTAGCTATTGTTTCGTCGATCCATCGTAACAGAAAATCAATTCGTATCAATCAATCGAATTTATTGAATAATTAGTCAAAATTAGCATATCTATTAAATGGATAATATATATCTATTTATTATTTATATATGGATAGATATAATATTATTTGTTTATTTATAGTAATTCATAGTAAGAAAATTAACCATTTGTTGGACAATTTGAATTAATATGTGTAACTCATATTAGCATGTTATTGAAACGAAAATCAAAGCCCCCTGGTCCTTTCTCATGAACAGATTTTAAAATCTATTGATTCTTAAGATTTTGATAAACCATTGATTCGTCTGGTGTCCGCAATATAAATATACAAGTCTACTTATTTTACCAGATCGAAAAATTTTTATGTCCAAAACTGAAATTTATAGATCCAATGTCACATTCAGTAAAAATTTATGATACATGTATAGGGTGTACTCAATGTGTACGAGCTTGCCCCACAGATGTATTGGAAATGATACCTTGGGATGGATGTAAAGCTAAGCAAATTGCTTCCGCCCCAAGAACCGAGGACTGCGTAGGTTGTAAGAGATGCGAATCCGCTTGTCCAACAGATTTTTTGAGTGTCCGTGTTTATTTATGGCATGAAACAACTCGCAGCATGGGTCTATCTTATTGATACGTTATAAAAAACTCCACTTGAATCATTTGATTCCTTTTTACCGACAAAAGCCCGTTGCTCGAGAAAATATATTTTCTCGAGCAACGGGCTTTTTGGTCAATCAATCCGTATCTTGTCTTTATCACGAGTTATTTCCCTTGGTTAACAATACTTGTTGTTTTGCCGATATTCGCGGGTTCTTCAATTTTATTTTTTCCTCATAGGGGAAATAAGGTATTTAGGTGGTATACTATATGTATATGCTTGCTTGAACTCCTTCTAACAACCTATGTATTCTGTTATCATTTCCAATTGGACGATACGTTAGTTCAATTGGGGGAAGATTCAAAATGGATAGATATTTTTGATTTTCACTGGAGACTGGGAATCGATGGGCTTTCCATAGGACCCATTTTACTGACAGGATTTATCACTACTTTAGCTACTTTAGCAGCTTGGCCGGTTACTAGAAATTCGCAATTTTTCTATTTCCTGATGTTAGCAATGTACAGTGGTCAAATAGGATCATTTTCTTCTCGAGACCTTTTACTTTTTTTCATCATGTGGGAGTTAGAATTAATTCCTGTTTACTTACTTTTATCCATGTGGGGAGGAAAAAAACGTTTGTACTCAGCTACAAAGTTTATTTTGTACACTGCAGGGGGTTCTATTTTTCTATTAATAGGAGTTCTGGGTATGGGTTTATACGGTTCCAATGGGCCGACATTGGATTTTGAAAGATTAGCCAATCAATCATATCCCGTGACATTGGAAATAATATTCTATTTTGGTTTCCTTATTGCTTATGCTGTCAAATCGCCGATTATACCCCTACATACATGGTTACCCGATACTCATGGAGAAGCACATTACAGTACATGTATGCTTCTAGCGGGAATCTTATTAAAAATGGGAGCCTATGGATTAATTCGGATCAATATGGAATTATTACCGCACGCTCATTCTATATTTTCTCCCTGGTTGGTGATAGTGGGGACAATCCAAATAATCTATGCAGCTTCAACCTCTCTTGGTCAACGTAATTTAAAAAAGAGAATAGCCTATTCTTCTGTATCTCACATGGGTTTTACAATTATAGGAATTGGTTCTATAACCGACATGGGGCTCAACGGGGCCATTTTACAAATACTCTCTCATGGATTTATTGGCGCTGCGCTATTTTTCTTAGCGGGAACGAGTTGTGATAGAATACGTCTTGTTTATCTCGACGAAATGGGTGGGATATCTATTCCAATGCCAAAAATATTTACCATGTTTAGTAGTTTCTCGATGGCCTCTCTTGCATTGCCGGGTATGAGTGGTTTTGTTGCGGAATCAGCAGTCTTTTTTGGAATAATTATCAGTCCAAAATATCTTTTAATGCCCAAAATGCTAATTACATTTGTAATGGCAATTGGAATGATATTAACTCCTATTTATTTATTATCTATGTCACGTCAGATGTTCTATGGGTATAAACTATTCAACGCCCAAAACTTGAATTTTATGGATTCTGGACCGCGAGAACTATTTGTTTCGATCTGTATCTTTCTACCTGTAATAGGGGTTGGTATTTATCCTGATTTCGTTCTCTCGCTATCAGTTGACAAGGTACAAGCTATCCTATCTAATTATTTTCATAGATAGTTTTCATTAATGAGATAGAAAGCAAAGTCTTATATATAATTCTTTCATTCCGAGTTCGCCGTATAATGCAAAAAAAAGTGAGTTAGCATTGTAATGAAATGTATCTCGAGTTTTTGAGAACCCTTTATTCAAAGGGTTCCCAAAAACCCGCGTGAACTTTCGTTATATATGGGACGATGTTCTTATGTGTTTCTCGTGGAGTTTATTTAATTAGATTGTAATGTGAATGAACCATAACTATGTAGACCTATTCCTAATAGATTGATTCCGAAATAACATATCCAAATTATAAAAAATCCTATAGAAGCTACAAGTGCCGAATTCGTACCTTGAAAACTTTGATTTGTTCTAGTATGTGAATAAATCGCGAATACGGTCCAAGTAATAAATGCCCAAGTTTCCTTGGGGTCCCAATTCCAATAAGATCCCCATGCCTCATTAGCCCATACTGCTCCAGAAAGAATACCTATAGTTAAAAAGATAAATCCTAAACTAATGACACGATAACTCCAATAATCCAAACGCTGAGTTAATTGATATTTGTAATAATTTCGAAATGAAAGAAAAGTGGGGTCTTTAAAAAAATTTCTTTTTTCATTCAAGTAGTGGATCTCTCCAAAGAAAAATGACTTAATTAAGAAATTATTGCTTTTACAAAAAATATCGATGTTTTTTCGAAATGTAATAACTAGAAAAGCAACTGATAATAACGATCCGCATAAAAGAGATGCATAGCTCAATAACATCATACTTACGTGCATCATTAACCACTGAGATTGTAGAGCAGGTACTAATATTGCCGATTGGCGCATTTCAGTTGAAAGACCCGATGTGGCGAACCCTTGGGTAAAAATGGCACTTGGTATGGTTATTGCACTTAAATCGTTTTTATGATCCCGCATCTTGGGAATTATATGAATAATGGAAAAACTCCATGAAAGAAAGATTAGTGACTCGTATAAATTACTTAAAGGAAAATGTTTCGAAGAAATCCAACGAGTAACTAATAATCCTGTTATAAAGAAAAAAGTCGCTATCATCCCTTTTTCTGGCGAATCGCGCAATCCTATGATTTCGTAAACTAATAAGTTCATCAAATGAATCATAATCACAATTGAAATAATCGAAAAAGAGAGATGAGTTAATATATGTTCTAAAGTCGTAAATATCATAAACATAAATGAGGTTCCCATTACAGAATTGAAATCAGGAATTAAATACATTTATAGGATCCGTTGTGTTTCTTTTTTTATAGTATGCCGCCACTCGGACTCGAACCGAGATGCTCTAGCACTGCTTCCTAAGAGCAGCGTGTCTACCGATTTCACCATAGCGGCTTACTTGAAATAATAATAGTCAATCCGTGTTGAATCGTCGAGATTAAAGGATTCCGTACGGTTTAGGAAACATTAGAATTGATGAATTAAATAAAGGCTGCTTGAAATTCATATTTGAATCCTCAATAAGAATAAGCCTTAGTTAGTATCGTTGTGGGTTCTGTTTTAACAATCTATTTTTATGTACTATATACTAAGTATTCCCGGAACGGTTGGAATTTCAAAGTTTTGTTCTAAATCGAGGTATAAACTCCCGAGTTTTCCCCCCTTTTTTCCATTTTTTTGTTTTTATTCATTTTAAATCCATGAAATCGGATAAATTAAATGAAAAATGAATCGAATCGTAAAAACAAAAAAAAAAAACGGATTTCCTCTTATCAATTAAAAGAATGAAATAGCATAGCTAGGATTTCATTTTATATGTATCACAATACGAAATCCAAGGGATTTTTCTAATGATTTTGATACCTTAGTATCATTATCATTAACTATATGAGAATTTATTAAGAATTCATATTTAAGAATTAATGAATATTAATTAATATATAACTATATTAGTTAATATAATGTATAATACTCTATTATTGTGTACATAATATTTCGAATTTATGATCAAACCGACGAATTGTCTTTTTTTTTGAATTAGGCATATAATGAAACAAAAGAGTTTCCATACCTATCGCAATTTACTGCGCTTTTCACAATAGAAATGGATTTCTATTGTGAAAAGCGCAGTAATAGGAAAAACCATATCACAAATGAAATAGACTATAATAATAAAAACGAGAATGAAAAAAAAAGAATATTTAGAACCCAGTACAGTAGACAGAAAAATTATTATTCTACATACCACAGCAACTAATTCTAACTACTATATAAGGAATTCAATATAGTTCAATACATTAGTTAATGGAAATTTTCCATCTTCCAAAATGGGAAGTTGTTTGAGCCGTGAAATCCTAGATTACTCCAAAATTTTTTTACTTGTTTGTCGCACAAAAAAACTTTTTGAATTCCCTGTGGAAATCGATTTAGCTAAAGAAAAAGCTTTTACTGCAGCAAAATATCCCTTTTTCTTCCAAATATTTCTACGAATACGTTTTTTTGATATAGAAGTACGTTTTTTTGGGACTGCCATTCAAAAAGAGTTACTTATTTTTATCGTTGTATGTGAAAGACATATATTTCTCAAATCAAAATAGATCGTTCTTTTTCGTCATTTTTTATACTTAATTATGTCAATAATTTTTACATATCATTTTTTTTTTTTTTAGTCGATTTATTGATGCATACTATGATCCATATTTGAGTCAAGTACTCTTTTGGTGTAACTCTTTTTCCTTAGTTTTTTCTTATTATACTATACGATATAGTTACAAATCGACAGAATAGAATGTAGTTGTAGAATAATTTTAAATCACATACATATTCTCTGTCTTAATAGATAGATATCTTTCTTTAGATACTTTTTTAGATACTTAAAGTTAATAACTAAGTAATCAATTTTACCTAGTCATTCCTTTTGACTAACCAACTGTCACTTTTTGAATATTTTCTATATTTGATAAAAAGATAGTTCAGAATAATGAAAAATAAAAATATTTAAGGGTTTCTTATATATTTTTATTGTTGATTTATTATTGTTCTTTTCGAAAGAGATAAAAATTGGTGAATCGGAAATAATTATAAGAAAAAAATGAAAATTTGTTTTTTATGGAACATACATATCAATATGCATGGATAATACCCTTTCTTCCATTTCCAGTTACTATGTCAATGGGATTTGGACTTCTGCTTATTCCCACAGCAACAAAAAATATTCGTCGTATGTGGGCTTTTCCGAGTGTTTTGATGTTAAGTATAGCTATGGTGTTTTCGGCCAATTTTGCTATTCAGCAAATAAATGGAAGTTTTATCTATCAATATCTATGGTCTTGGACCATCAATAATGATTTTTCTTTAGAATTTGGACACTTGATCGATTCACTTACTTCTATTATGTCAATATTGATTACTACTGTTGGAATCATGGTTTTTATTTATAGTGACAATTATATGTCTCATGATCAAGGGTATTTGAGATTTTTTGCTTATATGAGTTTTTTTAATATTTCTATGTTGGGATTAGTTACTAGTTGCAATTTAATACAAATTTATATTTTTTGGGAACTTGTGGGAATGTGTTCGTATTTATTAATAGGTTTTTGGTTCACGCGACCAATTGCAGCAAGTGCTTGTCAAAAAGCTTTTGTAACCAACC